GTCCCTGTAGCTTACAACAAAGCATGACACTGAAGATGTCAAGACGGCTGCCACACGCACCCAAGGACAAAAGACTTAGTCCTAACCTTACTGTTAGTTGTTGCTAGATATATACATGCAAGTATCCGCACTCCAGTGTAGAAGCCCTAGGCACCCTGAACTCAGGTCGATAGGAGCGGGTATCAGGCACACCATATCCGTAGCCCAAAACGCCTTGCAATTGCCACGCCCCCACGGGTTCTCAGCAGTAGTTAATATTAAGCCATGAGTGAAAACTTGACTTAGTCATAGCAATTTAGAGTCGGTAAATCCTGTGCCAGCCACCGCGGTCATACAGGAGACTCAAATTAACTTTATAACGGCGTAAAGTGTGGTAACATGCTATCCAAGTAACTAAGATCAAAAAGCAACTGAGCTGTCATAAGCCAAAGATGCTCATAAGGCCTCTATTCAAAGAAAATCTTAGACCAACGATCAATTGAAACCCACGAAAGCCAGGACCCAAACTGGGATTAGATACCCCACTATGCCTGGCCCTAAATCTTGATGCTCGATCTTACCGGAGCATCCGCCCGAGAACTACGAGCGCAAACGCTTAAAACTCTAAGGACTTGGCGGTGTCCCAAACCCACCTAGAGGAGCCTGTTCTGTAATCGATGATCCACGATATACCTGACCATTCCTTGCCAAGATCAGCCTATATACCGCCGTCGCCAGCCCACCCAACCTGAAGGCCCAACAGTGGACGCAATAGCCATACCGCGCTAATAAGACAGGTCAAGGTATAGCCTATGGAATGGAAGCAATGGGCTACATTTCCTAAGATAGGACATCACGGCAAAGGGATATGAAACTGTCCCTAGAAGGAGGATTTAGCAGTAAAGAGGGAGAATCGAGCCCTCTTTAAGCCGGCTCTGGGGCACGTACATACCGCCCGTCACCCTCCTCAAAAGCGACCCCCCCCCCCCCCATAACTTAATACGCTATTCAGCCAAAGAGGAGGTAAGTCGTAACAAGGTAAGTGTACCGGAAGGTGCACTTAGGACACCAAGACGTAGCCTTAACAAAAGCATTCAGCTTACACCTGAAAGATATCTGCTCACCCCAGATCGTCTTGATGCCAGATCCTAGCTCAACATACATGACCCGGAATAACAAAGCCACTTCAAGTACTAACCAAAGCATTTACTAGTCCCAGTATAGGCGATAGAAAAGACACCATTGGAGCGATAGAGATCACGTACCGTAAGGGAAAGGTGAAATAATAATGAAAAAAACAAGCTAAAAACAGCAAAGATCAACCCTTGTACCTTTTGCATCATGGTCTAGCAAGAAAAACCAAGCAAAATGAATTAAAGTTTGCCTCCCCGAAACCCAAGCGAGCTACCTGCGAGCAGCTACTATTGAGCGAACCCGTCTCTGTTGCAAAAGAGTGGGATGACTTGCTGGTAGAGGTGAAAAGCCAATCGAGCTGGGTGATAGCTGGTTGCCTGTGAAACGAATCTAAGTTCACTCTTAATTCTTCTCCAAGGAAACCTACGAACCCTAATGAAGCGAATTAAGGGCTATTTAAAGGAGGGACAGCTCCTTTAAAAAAGAATACAATCTCTACGAGCGGATAAATAATATTCTTAGAATCTTACTGTGGGCCCTCAAGCAGCCATCAACAAAGAGTGCGTTAAAGCTCAACACCTCAAAAATATCAAAACAACATGACTCCCTCTCCATTAACAGGCTAACCTATAGAACAATAGGAGAATTAATGCTAGAATGAGTAACTAGGGTCCACCCTCTTCGACGCAAGCTTACATCTGTACATTATTAACAACCCCCCATATACGATCAATCAAACAAGCACAGTATTAAACGTATTGTTAACCCGACATAGGAGCGTCCGTAAGAAAGATTAAAACCTGTAAAAGGAACTAGGCAAACCGTCAAGGCCCGACTGTTTACCAAAAACATAGCCTTCAGCAAACCAAAAGACAAGTATTGAAGGTGATGCCTGCCCGGTGACCCAACGTTCAACGGCCGCGGTATCCTAACCGTGCAAAGGTAGCGCAATCAATTGTCCCATAAATCGGGACCAGTATGAATGGCTAAACGAGGTCTTAACTGTCTCTTACAGGCAATCAGTGAAATTGATCTCCCTGTGCAAAAGCAGGGATAACCACATAAGACGAGAAGACCCTGTGGAACTTCAAAAAACAGCAACCACCCCCAAATACATACACACCCACCTCGGGCACACTTAACCCACGGGGAACTGGTCTGCATTTTTTCGGTTGGGGCGACCTTGGAGCAAAACAAAACCTCCAAATACTGGACCATTCCTCTAGACTAAGAGCAACTTCTCAACGTGCTAATAGCAACCAGACCCAATATAATTGATCAATGGACCAAGCTACCCCAGGGATAACAGCGCAATCTCCTCCAAGAGTCCATATCGACGGGGAGGTTTACGACCTCGATGTTGGATCAGGACATCCTAGTGGTGCAGCAGCTGCTAAGGGTTCGTTTGTTCAACGATTAACAGTCCTACGTGATCTGAGTTCAGACCGGAGCAATCCAGGTCGGTTTCTATCTATGATGAGCTCTTCCCAGTACGAAAGGATAGGAAAAGCGGGGCCAATACTAAAGGCAAGCCTCCGCCTTAAGTAATGAAAGCAACTAAATTACAAAAGGCTATCACACCACACCACGTCCTAGAAAAGGACTAGCTAGCGTGGCAGAGCTCGGCAAATGCAAAAGGCTTAAGTCCTTTATATCAGAGGTTCAAATCCTCTCCCTAGCTACCTTTTATTCCCCCATGACCAACTACCCCATACTAGTCAACCTCATTATAGCCCTCTCCTATGCTCTCCCAATTCTAATTGCAGTTGCTTTCCTCACTCTAGTAGAACGCAAAGTGCTAAGCTACATACAAAATCGCAAAGGCCCAAACATTGTAGGCCCATTCGGACTGCTTCAACCACTAGCAGACGGAGTAAAGCTATTCATCAAAGAACCCATTCGACCATCAACATCATCCCCCATTCTATTTCTTATGACCCCAATATTAGCCCTGCTCCTAGCTATCTCAATCTGAATACCACTCCCCCTACCATTTTCCCTTACCGACCTTAACCTAGGCCTTCTCTTCATACTAGCAATATCAAGCCTAGCCGTATACTCTATTTTATGATCAGGTTGAGCCTCCAATTCAAAATATGCCTTAATTGGAGCACTACGAGCAGTAGCCCAAACCATCTCTTACGAAGTCACCCTAGCAATCATCCTACTATCCATCATCATCCTTAGCGGAAGCTACACACTAAGTACCCTAGCAGTTACCCAAGAACCTCTTTACCTAATCTTCCCATGCTGACCTCTAGCTATAATATGATATGTATCTACACTTGCCGAGACAAACCGCGCCCCCTTTGACCTTACAGAAGGGGAATCAGAACTGGTTTCCGGATTTAATGTAGAATACGCAGCCGGTCCTTTTGCTTTATTCTTCCTAGCTGAATATGCTAACATTATACTAATAAATACACTAACCACTATTCTATTCTTTAACCCAAGCTTACTCAACCCCCCTCAAGAGCCATTTCCCGTCATCTTAGCCACAAAGACCCTTCTTCTCTCAGCAGGGTTTCTATGAATCCGTGCTTCCTACCCACGATTCCGATACGACCAACTAATACACCTACTATGAAAAAACTTCCTCCCACTAACACTAGCTCTATGCCTATGACATACTAGCATACCAATTTGCTACGCAGGCCTCCCCCCATACCTAAGAATGTCCAAGGAAATGTGCCTGAACTCTAAAGGGTCACTATGATAAAGTGAACATAGAGGTATACCAACCCTCTCATTTCCTATTTATTAGAAAAGTAGGAATCGAACCCACACTAGAGAGATCAAAACCCTCCATACTTCCTTTATATTATTTTCTAGTAGGGTCAGCTAAACAAGCTATCGGGCCCATACCCCGAAAATGATGGTTCAACTCCTTCCCCTGCTAATGAACCCCCAAGCTAAACCAATCTTCATACTTAGTATCCTACTAGGAACAACTATTACAATCTCAAGCAACCACTGAATCACAGCCTGAGCCGGCCTGGAAATCAATACCCTAGCCATTCTCCCAATAATTTCCAAATCCCACCACCCACGAGCCATTGAAGCCGCCACCAAATACTTCCTAACCCAGGCAACTGCCTCAGCCCTAGTATTATTCTCCAGTATGACTAACGCATGATATACAGGACAATGAGATATTACTCAGCTAACCCACCCAATATCATGCCTAATCCTAACTTCAGCCATTGCAATAAAACTAGGACTAGTGCCATTCCACTTTTGATTTCCCGAAGTACTCCAAGGATCACCTCTCATTACTGGCCTAATCCTGTCCACAGCAATAAAATTCCCCCCAATCACACTACTATTTATAACATCCCCATCATTAAACTCAACCCTATTAACCTGCATAGCCATCCTATCCGCTGCCCTTGGAGGATGAATAGGCCTAAACCAAACACAAATCCGAAAAATCCTAGCTTTCTCCTCTATCTCTCACCTAGGATGAATAGCCATTATCATTACCTATAACCCTAAACTCACCCTACTAAACTTTTATCTTTACACACTAATGACCGCAACTGTATTCCTAACCTTAAACACAATCAAAGCTTCAAAACTGTCCATTCTAATAACAACATGAACAAAAACTCCATCACTAAATGCCATACTGCTCCTAACCCTATTATCCCTAGCAGGTCTACCTCCATTAACTGGATTCCTACCCAAATGACTCATCATCCAAGAACTAACCAAACAAGATATAGCCATAGCAGCAACCACAATCTCTCTCCTCTCCCTACTAAGCCTATTTTTCTATCTCCGTCTTGCATACTGTACAACAATCACACTCCCCCCACACACTACAAATCATATAAAACAGTGACACAACAACAAACCAACTAGCACCCTAATTGCTATCCTAACTATTACATCCACCATGCTCCTCCCCATCTCCCCCCTATTATCCTCTATCACCTAAGAAACTTAGGATTACCCAAACCGAAGGCCTTCAAAGCCTTAAACAAGAGTTAGACCCTCTTAGTTTCTGATAAGACCCGCAGGATACTATCCTACATCTTCTGAATGCAACCCAGACACTTTAATTAAGCTAGAGCCTTACATAACCCTAGACAGATGGGCTTCGATCCCATAACATTATAGTTAACAGCTATATGCCCAAACCAACAGGCTTCTGCCTACAGACCCCGGCACATGACTAATGTACATCTACGAGTTTGCAACTCATTATGAACTTCACTACAGGGCCGATAAGAAGAGGAATTGAACCTCTGTAAAAAGGACTACAGCCTAACGCTTATACACTCAGCCATCTTACCTGTGACATTCACTAACCGATGATTATTTTCAACCAACCACAAAGATATCGGCACCCTATACTTAATTTTCGGCGCATGAGCCGGAATAGTAGGTACTGCCCTAAGTCTCCTTATTCGAGCAGAACTAGGCCAACCAGGCGCCCTCCTGGGAGACGACCAAATCTACAACGTAATCGTCACGGCCCATGCTTTTGTAATAATCTTCTTTATGGTCATACCAATCATAATCGGAGGATTTGGCAACTGACTAGTCCCTCTAATAATTGGAGCCCCAGACATAGCCTTCCCCCGAATAAACAACATAAGCTTTTGACTACTTCCCCCATCCTTCCTCCTATTACTAGCCTCCTCTACAGTAGAAGCAGGAGCAGGAACAGGCTGAACTGTATACCCACCATTAGCCGGCAACCTAGCCCATGCAGGAGCTTCAGTAGACCTGGCTATCTTCTCCCTCCACCTAGCAGGTATTTCCTCAATTCTAGGGGCAATCAATTTCATCACAACAGCAATTAACATAAAACCCCCAGCCCTATCACAATACCAAACTCCTCTATTCGTGTGATCCGTCCTAATCACTGCAGTCCTACTTCTCCTATCTCTTCCAGTTCTCGCTGCCGGCATTACCATGCTACTTACTGACCGCAACCTCAACACCACCTTTTTCGACCCCGCAGGAGGAGGAGACCCAGTACTATACCAGCACCTTTTCTGATTCTTTGGTCACCCAGAAGTCTACATTCTAATCCTCCCAGGATTTGGAATCATTTCCCACGTAGTAGCCTACTACGCAGGAAAAAAAGAACCATTCGGTTACATAGGCATAGTATGAGCTATGCTATCTATCGGATTCCTTGGCTTCATCGTATGAGCACACCACATATTCACAGTAGGTATAGACGTAGATACACGAGCATATTTTACATCAGCCACAATAATTATTGCAATTCCAACAGGCATCAAAGTGTTCAGCTGACTAGCAACACTACACGGTGGAACTATTAAATGAGACCCTCCCATACTATGAGCCCTAGGATTTATCTTCCTATTCACCATCGGAGGATTAACAGGCATCGTACTAGCAAACTCTTCACTAGACATTGCCCTACATGATACCTACTACGTAGTAGCCCACTTCCACTATGTCCTATCAATAGGTGCAGTATTCGCTATCCTAGCCGGATTTACACACTGATTCCCCCTATTCACCGGATACACACTACACTCAACATGAGCCAAAACACATTTCGGAGTAATATTCGTGGGAGTCAACCTAACCTTCTTCCCCCAACACTTCCTAGGACTCGCAGGCATGCCACGACGATACTCAGACTACCCAGACGCCTACACCCTATGAAACACTATCTCCTCAATCGGATCACTAATCTCTATAACAGCCGTAATCATACTAGTCTTCATTATCTGAGAGGCCTTCGCATCCAAACGAAAAGCCACACAACCAGAACTAACAAGCACAAACATCGAATGAATCCATGGATGCCCACCTCCATTCCACACCTTCGAAGAACCAGCCTTTGTCCAAGTACAAGAAAGGAAGGAGTCGAACCCCCATATGTTGGTTTCAAGCCAACCGCATAAACCACCTATGCTTCTTTCTCATATAGAGGTGTTAGTAAAATAATTACATAGCCTTGTCAAGGCTAAATTACAGGTGAAACCCCAGTACACCTCAACATCCAAACCATGGCCAACCACTCACAACTAGGTTTCCAAGACGCTTCATCACCAATTATAGAAGAACTAATCCAATTCCACGATCACGCCCTAATGGTTGCCCTAGCTATCTGCAGCCTAGTGCTATACCTCCTAACTTTAATACTCACAGAAAAACTATCATCAAACACAGTTGACGCACAAGCAATCAAACTAGTATGAACCATCCTCCCAGCCATAGTCCTAGTCGCGCTTGCCCTCCCATCCCTTCGAATTCTCTACATAATAGACGAAATCAACGAACCAGATCTAACCCTAAAAGCTATCGGACACCAATGATATTGAACCTATGAGTACACTGACTTTAAAGACCTCACATTCGACTCTTACATAGTACCCACAACAGACCTTCCACTAGGACACTTCCGCCTCCTAGAAGTTGATCATCGTGTTATCGTACCAACAGGAGCCACAATCCGAGTCATCGTCACAGCTGACGACGTACTTCACTCCTGAGCTGTACCAAGCCTAGGTGTAAAAACCGACGCTATCCCAGGACGTCTCAACCAAACCTCATTCTCAGCAATCCGCCCTGGAGTTTACTACGGACAATGCTCAGAAATCTGCGGAGCAAATCACAGCTTTATACCCATTGTAGTAGAATCAGCCCCCCTAGCCAACTTCGAAAACTGATCCTCATTACTTTCATCCTAACCATTAAGAAGCTATGAACCAGCATTAGCCTTTTAAGCTAAAGAAAGAGGGCTATACCCCTCCTTAATGATATGCCCCAACTAAACCCAAATCCTTGATTTTTTATCATGATCACTTCATGGCTGACATACACCATAATTATTCAACCCAAAATCTTGTCGTTCGTATCTACAAACCCACCATCTAATAAAAAACTCACAGCCCCAAACACCACCCCCTGATCCTGACCATGAACTTAAGCTTTTTTGACCAATTCTCTAGTCCCTACCTTCTAGGGATCCCCTTAATCCTAATCTCAATAACATTCCCAGCCCTACTACTACCCTCTCCCAGCAACCGATGGGTTACAGACCGACTCTCAACCCTACAACTATGACTCATCAATCTAATTACAAAACAACTAATAACTCCACTAAACAAAAAAGGTCACAAATGAGCCCTAATCTTAACCTCATTAATAGTTTTCCTATTGACAATCAACCTACTAGGCCTACTACCCTACACCTTCACCCCGACCACCCAACTATCTATAAACCTAGCCCTAGCATTCCCACTATGATTAGCTACGCTACTTACAGGACTACGAAACCAACCATCCACTTCCCTAGGCCACCTCCTACCAGAAGGTACCCCAACCCTATTAATTCCAGCCCTCATCATAATTGAAACAACAAGCCTCCTAATTCGCCCACTAGCCCTAGGAGTACGCCTAACTGCAAACCTCACGGCAGGTCATCTTCTAATCCAACTAATCTCCACCGCCACAGTAGCCCTTTACTCAACAATACCAGCAGTATCCCTTCTAACCCTACTAATTCTTTTCTTACTAACTATTTTAGAAGCAGCCGTAGCCATAATCCAAGCTTACGTCTTCGTACTCCTACTAAGCCTTTATCTGCAAGAAAACATCTAACAACCCAATGGCTCACCAAGCACACTCTTACCATATAGTAGATCCCAGCCCTTGACCTATCCTAGGAGCGGCCGCCGCCCTTCTCACAACCTCCGGCCTAACCATATGATTCCACTACAACACCCCATACCTCTTAATCATTGGACTAACCTCAACCCTACTAGTTATACTTCAATGATGACGTGATATTGTACGAGAAAGTACATTCCAAGGCCACCACACCCCTACCGTCCAAAAAGGTTTACGCTACGGCATGATCCTATTCATCACCTCAGAAGCATTTTTCTTCTTAGGTTTCTTCTGAGCCTTCTTCCACTCAAGCCTAGCCCCTACTCCCGAACTAGGAGGACAATGACCCCCTACAGGAATTAAACCACTAAACCCCATAGAAGTCCCTCTACTAAACACAGCTATCCTACTAGCCTCAGGGGTCACCGTCACATGAGCCCACCACAGTATCACAGAAGCTCGCCGAAAACAAGCAATTCATGCCCTCACCCTAACAGTACTACTAGGATTCTACTTCACCGCCCTACAAGCCATAGAATACTACGAAGCCCCCTTTTCTATCGCAGACGGAGTATACGGCTCTACCTTTTTCGTTGCAACAGGATTCCACGGGCTTCACGTAATCATCGGCTCCACCTTTCTTCTAGTATGCCTTCTACGCTTAATTAAATACCACTTCACGTCAAACCACCACTTTGGCTTCGAAGCAGCTGCCTGATACTGACACTTTGTAGACGTCGTATGACTGTTCCTTTATGTCTCCATCTACTGATGAGGTTCTTGCTCTTCTAGTATACTTATTACAATCGACTTCCAATCCTTAAAATCTGGTTTAACCCCAGAGAAGAGTAATGAACATAGTCATATTCATAATAGTCACATCCCTAGCCCTAAGCATAGCTCTAACCGCACTAAACTTTTGACTATCCCAAATAAACCCCGACTCAGAAAAACTATCCCCATATGAATGTGGATTTGACCCTTTAGGATCTGCTCGACTGCCATTCTCAATCCGATTCTTCCTAGTAGCAATTCTATTCCTCCTATTTGACCTAGAAATCGCCCTTCTACTTCCCCTCCCATGAGCCACCCAACTACAAGACCCCACCGCCACACTACTATGAACTTCCACCCTCATTCTAATCCTCACCCTAGGGTTAATCTATGAATGAGCCCAAGGAGGACTAGAATGAGCAGAATAAAAGAAAGTTAGTCTAACTAAGACAGTTGATTTCGACTCAACAGATTATAGCTCCAACCCTATAACTTTCTTTATGACCATCCTCCACTTAAGCTTCTACTCCGCTTTCACGCTAAGCAGCCTTGGTCTAGCCTTCCACCGAACACACCTAATCTCTGCCCTGCTATGTCTGGAAAGCATAATATTATCAATATACATTGCCCTAACAATATGACCCATCCAAATACAAACACCATCCTCCACCCTACTACCAATCTTTATACTAACATTCTCTGCCTGCGAAGCGGGCACTGGACTAGCCCTACTTGTTGCCTCCACCCGCACCCACGGCTCTGATCACCTTCATAACTTCAACCTCCTACAATGCTAAAAATCATTATCCCAACTATCATACTCCTCCCCCTAACCTTCCTCTCCCCCCACAAACATCTATGAACTAATACTACAACACACGCCTTACTAATTGCCACCATCAGCCTACAATGACTCACACCCACATACTACCCCAACAAAGGTCTAACTCTATGAACCTCAATTGACCAAATTTCTTCTCCCCTGCTAGTCTTATCTTGCTGACTTCTACCCCTCATAATCATAGCAAGCCAAAACCACCTAGAACAAGAACCCACTATTCGTAAACGAATATTCATCACAACAATAATTCTAGCCCAACCATTTATCCTACTAGCCTTCTCATCTTCAGAACTCATACTATTTTATATCGCATTCGAAGCCACCCTAATCCCAACTCTAATCCTAATCACCCGGTGGGGCAGCCAACCAGAACGACTAAATGCAGGCATCTACCTATTATTTTACACACTCGCCAGCTCACTACCCCTACTAATCGCCATCCTACACTTACACAACCAAACCGGTACCCTATACTTTCCCATACTAAAACTCTCCCACCCCCCAACAACTGCCTCCTGAACCAGCCTCTTATCTAGCCTAGCCCTCCTCATAGCCTTCATGGTCAAGGCACCCTTATACGGACTACACCTATGACTCCCCAAGGCCCACGTAGAAGCCCCAATCGCCGGATCCATACTCTTAGCTGCCCTCCTACTAAAACTAGGAGGATATGGCATTATACGAATCACCCTACTAGTAAACCCATCACTAAACAACCTCCACTACCCCTTTATTACCCTTGCATTATGAGGTGCCTTAATAACCAGCGCCATCTGCATACGACAAACTGACCTAAAATCACTAATCGCCTACTCATCCGTTAGCCACATAGGACTAGTCATCGCCGCAACCATAATCCAAACCCAATGAGCATTTTCAGGAGCAATAACCCTAATAATTGCACACGGACTGACTTCTTCCATACTATTCTGCCTAGCCAACACCAACTACGAACGAACCCATAGTCGAATTCTCCTACTGACACGAGGTATACAACCCCTACTACCCTTAATAGCCACCTGATGACTTCTAGCCAACTTAACAAACATGGCACTACCCCCAACAATCAACCTCATAGCAGAATTAACCATCATAATTGCCCTGTTCAAATGATCCTCACTCACAATCATCCTGACAGGAACTGCAATTCTACTAACCGCCTCATACACCCTCTACATACTCACAATAACACAACGAGGCACCCTACCATCTCACATCACCACCATCCAAAATTCCTCCACACGAGAACACCTACTCATATCCCTTCACATAATCCCTATAATCCTACTCATCCTTAAACCCGAACTAATTTCCAGCATCCCCATATGTAAGTATAGTTTCAACCCAAACATTAGACTGTGATTCTAAAAATAGAAGTTAAAATCTTCTTACTTACCGAGGGGTGGTTTAACCAACAAGAACTGCTAACTCTTGCATCTGAGCATAAAACCTCAGCCCCCTTGCTTTCAAAGGATAACAGTAATCTAATGGTCTTAGGAGCCATCTATCTTGGTGCAAATCCAAGTGAAAGTAATGGACCTATCACTAGTCCTAAATACATTCATAATCACCACCCTAACAATCTTGATCATCCCCATCATCCTTCCACTATTATCAAACAATCTAAAAAACTCACCAACCACTATTACAAACACAGTCAAAACCGCATTCTTTATTAGTCTAATCCCAATAATCATCCACATCCACTCAGGGACAGAAAATATAATCTCCCTATGAGAATGAAAATTTATCACAAACTTCAAAATCCCAATCAGCCTAAAAATAGACTTCTACTCCCTCACATTCTTCCCAATCGCCCTATTTGTATCATGATCAATCCTACAATTTGCAACATGATACATGGCCTCAGACCCATACATCACAAAATTCTTCACATACCTTCTTCTATTCTTAATTGCTATACTTATCCTAATCATCTCCAACAACCTATTCATCCTATTCATTGGCTGAGAAGGGGTAGGAATTATATCCTTCCTACTAATCAGCTGATGACACGGCCGAGCAGAAGCTAATACTGCCGCCCTCCAAGCCGTATTATACAACCGAATCGGAGACATTGGCCTAATCCTCTGCATAGCATGACTAGCCTGCACCACAAACAGCTGAGAAATCCAACAACTCCACTCCCCACACCAGGTACCAACCCTACCCCTCCTAGGCCTCATCCTAGCCGCAACAGGCAAATCCGCCCAATTTGGCCTCCACCCCTGACTACCCGCCGCCATAGAAGGACCCACTCCCGTATCCGCCCTACTCCACTCAAGCACTATAGTAGTAGCCGGAATTTTCCTACTCATTCGAACTCACCCCTTATTCACCAACAACCAAACTGCTTTAACCCTATGCCTATGCCTAGGAGCCCTCTCCACACTATTTGCAGCAACATGTGCCCTAACCCAAAATGATATCAAAAAAATCATTGCCTTCTCCACCTCAAGCCAACTAGGCCTAATGATAGTCACCATCGGCCTCAATCTCCCACAACTAGCATTCTTACACATTTCAACCCACGCATTCTTTAAAGCTATACTCTTCCTGTGCTCAGGCTCAATCATCCACAACCTCAATGGCGAACAAGACATTCGAAAAATAGGAGGACTCCAAAAAATAATACCAACAACTACCTCATGCTTTACTATTGGTAACTTAGCCCTAATAGGAACACCCTTTTTAGCGGGCTTTTACTCAAAAGACCAAATTATCGAAAACCTAAACACTTCCTACCTAAACACATGAGCCCTTCTCCTAACCTTGCTAGCCACATCATTCACTGCAGTCTACACAATCCGTATAACCGTACTAGTACAAACCGGCTTCACCCGAATTCCTCCCCTAACCCCAATAAACGAAAATAACCCCGCAGTAACCTCCCCCATTACCCGATTAGCCCTAGGAAGTATTATTGCCGGATTACTAATTACCTCCTACATCCCGCCAATAAAAACCCCACCTATAACAATACCAATAACCATTAAAATTACAGCTCTAGCAGTAACAGCCCTAGGAATTGCCATAGCACTAGAAGTGTCAAAAATAACCCAAACCCTTATCCTAACAAAACAAAACCCTTTCTACAACTTCTCCCTATCCCTAGGGTACTTCAACCCTACAATACATCGCTTCAACACAAAAACAATACTAACAGGAAGCCAAAACATTGCCTCCCACCTGATCGACCTATCTTGATACAAACTCCTAGGGCCAGAAGGCTTAGCCAACCTACAACAAATAATGGCTAAAACTACCACCCAAATACACTCAGGATCAATCAAAGCCTACCTAGGAACCTTCGCCCTATCCATTATCATTATACTTATATCTACATACAGACCTAAACAATGGCTCCCAATCTTCGTAAAAACCACCCACTCCTAAAAATCATCAACGATTCCCTGATCGACCTCCCCACCCCATCAAACATTTCTATCTGATGAAACTTCGGATCCCTACTAGGCCTATGCCTCATTACACAAATCGTCACAGGACTACTGCTAGCCATACATTACACAGCAGATACATCCCTAGCATTTGCCTCTGTAGCCCACATCTGCCGAGATGTCCAATTTGGATGACTAATCCGCAATCTCCACGCAAATGGGGCCTCTCTATTCTTCATATGCATCTACCTACATATCGGCCGAGGAATCTACTACGGCTCATACCTAAACAAAGAAACCTGAGACGTAGGAGTCATCCTCCTATTAGCTCTAATAGCAACCGCTTTCGTGGGATACGTACTTCCCTGAGGACAAATATCATTCTGAGGTGCTACCGTAATCACAAACTTATTCTCAGCAATCCCATATATTGGCCAGACATTAGTAGAATGAGCGTGAGGCGGATTCTCTGTAGACAACCCAACCCTAACTCGATTCTTCGCCCTTCACTTCCTCCTACCATTTGTAATTGCAGGACTTACACTAGTCCACCTCACCCTTCTGCACGAAACAGGATCCAACAACCCTCTAGGCATTCCTTCAGACTGCGACAAAATCCCATTCCACCCTTACTACTCCACAAAAGATATCCTAGGATTCGTACTAGTATTCATCCTCCTAGCTTCTCTAGCATTATTCTCCCCCAACCTGCTAGGTGACCCAGAAAACTTCACACCAGCCAACCCTCTAGCCACACCCCCACACATCAAACCCGAATGATACTTCCTATTCGCCTATGCTATCCTCCGATCCATCCCAAACAAACTTGGAGGTGTACTCGCATTAGCAGCCTCCGTCCTAGTACTATTCCTAATACCACTGCTCCACGTATCCAAACTACGCTCAATGACATTCCGCCCTCTATCACAAATCCTATTCTGAACTTTAGTCGCCGACATCCTCATTCTAACCTGAGTAGGAAGCCAACCAGTCGAACACCCATTCATCATCATTGGACAAATCGCCTCCTTCCTCTACTTCACAATCATTCTAGTCCTATTCCCCATTGCAGCTGCTGTAGAAAACAAAATACTCAAACTATAACTCACTCTAATAGTTTATAAAAACATTGGTCTTGTAAACCAAAGATTGAAGATTATACCCCTTCTTAGAGTTACCAAAACGCACAAACCCCCCATCCCCTCCTTCTTTCCCCCCCCCTTCCCCCCCCGCTATTTATTCTAGCGTTTTATAGGGTATGTATTGCTTTGCATTAACTTATTTACCCCATCAGGCATTAAGTCAATGTAGGATAATCCACATACTAACCAACCTCTCTACCCACCTAAACTCAAACACTTTCGCCCATGAGATAATGTGCGGACACCATCACCCCCGCCCCATTCTTGTCTCAGGTACCATACAGCCCAAGTTATAGTCCCCATAATCCAATACAAGCGTTACACAAGATCGAATCTGCTTCAACGTACTCAAACCACCACCCAGTATACGACTATAGTCCCAGTACACCTTTGAATTCTCCCAGTCATGATATTCGCCCACCTCCTAGGATAATGTTCTGCCAACAGCTTTCAAGCACTCCCAAGCCAGAGAACCTGGTTATCTATTAACCGTGTATCTCACGAGAACCGAGCTACTCAACGTCAGTTATACTTTCGTTTATTGTCTTCAGGGGCATACATTCCCTCTAACCCTCGAGGCCCAACTTGCTCTTTTGCGCCACCCGTGGTAACTTCAGGACCATAACCTCCTTAAGTCCTCCCTCCTCGCTCTTCACAGATACAAGTGCTGGGGGATGCACGTCCTCCCTTTGGTCTCTTTGCCGAGTCACCTCTTCTTTTTCTCTTTTTTTCCTTCTGGCGTCCTTTCAATAAACCCTTCAAGTGCGTAGCAGGAGTTATCTTCCTCTTGACATGTCCATCACATGACCGTCGAGCTACTGAATCCCCCAAACGCCCCCCGGTGTCATGGTCGTCGGATAAGGCCGTCGCAAACTTGACACTGATGCACTTTGACCCCATTCATGGACCCCGCGCCGTTTACCTCATAAGTACTGTATAATGCAATGGTCGCTGGACATGATTACTTTTTCTTCACCTTGCTGAGACTTGTATCTAAACCTCTCCATCCCCCCCAATTTCCATCCCCATTTCGTTTCTTTTTTTATCTTGCCATTTTTAACACACAAAAATTAAATATATCTTCCTACATTGTACAAAACACTACACATCAACCACAACCAATCCCCACTTTGATCAAAGAGAAAGGACTTAAACCTTCGTCACCAACTCCCAAAGCTGGCATTTTCAACTAAACTACTCTCTGCAAACCACCTACCCACCACTAAACAGCCCGAATAGCCCCCCGAGACAACCCCCGCACAAGCTCTAACACCACAAACAATGTCAACAACAAACCTCACCCCCCAATTAAAAGCAATCCCGCCCCCCACGAATAAAACACAGCCACCCCACTAAAATCCAACCGAACTGAAGATAACCCCCCACCATTCACCGTACCACTATCCACTAAAACCCCAAACACTTCACCTACAACAAACCCCACCATAACGACCAAACCTATCCCAAACCCATAACCAACAACCCCTCAATCAACCCAAGCTTCCGGATACGGATCCGCCGCTAATGACACCGAATAAACAAACACCACCAGCATCCCACCTAAATACACCATCACCAACACCAACGACATAAAAGAAACCCCCAAACTCACCAACCATCCACATCCAGCAACAGAAGCTACAACCAACCCAACCACCCCATAATAAGGAGAAGGATTAGATGCAACCGCCAAACCACCCAAAGCAAAACATAAACCTAAAAATAATACAAACTTTATCATAAATTCCTACTCGGATTCTCTCCAAGATCTGCAGCCTGAAAAACTGCCGTTAACAATTTAACTACAGGAACCCCCACTTATTGCCACATAAAAAACACATCACCCATATCAACCCACCAACCCCACCAAACGCCAAACCAATACAAAACAACCCACATACTAACCAACCCCTCCACCAACCCAAATCAAACCCCACAATCACAAAATAATATACAAACTACGCCCCTTCCCCCCCCATTCCACTTCTATTTTTATCTTGCAATTTTACACACACACACATACCACAAAAAATTAAATACATATTCCTACATCACACAAACCACCGCGCGCCCCTTATAATTGAAACCCCCTACCTCACAAAAATCAAACAAAAATACAACACAAAAATCAAACAAAAATACAACACAAAAATCAAACAAAAATATAGCAAT